AACACCTAAACTCTAAACTAGAGTAAAAAGGCTAATCAGTTATTTCTTCCACGGACCCGAGGATACCAATATTAGCACTGATGGTGCGAAAATGTAATTCGCTATTCAAACAACTATTCAGAGTTCGTAGAGCTCTTTGTAAAGCTTGTTGGAAAACTTGCTGTCGTACCTGATTAACCGCTCTTTGTTGTTCAAAAAGAAGAGTTTCATTTTTGTAATTTTCTAATCGTTCCAAACTATCGCAAGTAGCATTAATCAAATTTATTTTCTCTCTTTCTATCTCAGAGTATCCATTCAGTCGATACTCCTCTGCTTCCATTTCCACTTTACGTAATCGAGCCCGCGCTCTTTCGAGCTGTTCAAGGGCCCCTCTACGTAATTCTTCTGAATTTCTAATAGTACTCAAGATCCTCTGTTTTCGCTTATCTAATAAATCATTTAATGAAAGTAGATTATCTTTGCATTCATTTCACAACTCTCATATCTCTTCCCGAACCAAACATGAATCTTTCGATTCATTTGGCTCTCACGCTCAATTGTTTTTTTTTCTTTGATGGACATTCCCATATCTTTGAATGGAATGAGCCTATCCTCTCTTGAGCCTATCCTCTCTTTTCTGTTCGTATTCAAAGATATCGAAACTGATCTAACATCAGAATATTAGTATAGGAGGACTCTTCAAACCAGACAAAAAATAAAAAATTGTCAGCAAAGTTGTTTCTTTATTTGTTCTTTATTTACAAACTTTATTTTATTTATTATTATTTTATTATAAATAATATAAATAAAATAAATAAAAAATATAATAATAATTAATAATATAAAAAATAATAATATAAAAAATATATAATATAATTATAAAAATATAAAAATATAAATATAAAATATATATATAATATAATTATATATAATTATAATAAAAATATATATATATATATAATATAATTATATATAATTATAATAATATATAATATAATTATAATATATAAATATAAATATAAATTCTAATTATAGAAATTATAAATATAATTAAAATTCTTAACTTCATTCTCATTATTATTTTAATATTATAATTTATTATAATTATAATTTATAATGAGTAATGAGATTTATTTTTTCATACAAAAAATTCCAAAAATTTATATTTTTTGTTACAATACATAGGTCGTCGATTCGGCAGTGGATAAAAAAAAGGGGGGGGGAGATACCCATCTTTCCTGTACCTGTAAATGGTTCAAATAAATTTATCCATATGAGTATTCTACATCGGATAAATTCCCAATTATTCATTTTTTTATCATTTTAAAAACATTTCGGTACTAACGTAGCGGTAGAAAGAGTACCATGGTATGCTGTGCCTGGACTTCAAACAATTTATCTTTAACCATGTAAAAGACCTCAACATTATTGGTTGATAGAGAATCAAAGTTCATTTACCAATTAGTCACGAAATGCTATGGTTCTTAGATATGATTTCTGAATGAAATCCAATTACGAAGTAATTCGTCGAGATTGTGCACCCTTTTTCCTATTTCTGCTATAAAGCTAAAAAAATAAAAAAAGAATACATAAATATAAAGAAAGTGCAGCCGGTGAAATCCAACCTATTCTTGAAATACACAACTCGCACACACTCCCTTTCCAAAAAAAATCAATACACCCAGCACTACGCTTAGATTTATTGGATTTGTTGCTAAAATATCGGTATTAAACTCGAAACTCCCAGCGGATGGCCAGTGCCCCACGTAAACAAAAGAATCGGTTATATTTTTCATATGCTCCCCTCTTATAGATAGGACTAACAAAGAACAGAGTTCTTTTTGTATCACTCCGCTCACCTCCCCCTTTTTTTTATCGATTTATTTTTTTATTTAAAATGGGATTAGTATTAGTATATTTAGTAATGGAATTTTTTTTTTTTTTTTTTTAATAGAAATAGATTCCATTTCTTATTCTTAATGGAATTTTACTAAACTAAGAACGAAAGGGAAGAAAGCGAGTGGATCCGCTAATTCCTTATCCTCAAATAAGTCCTTACAAAAGTCTTGTTTCGACAAAAAAATAAATAGTTATAGGAGTAAAGTGTTGATATAATTCGAAGGAGCAAAGGGCAAATACGAGTTAATAAAATAATAAATAAGTCCCCTTTTTTTACATTTCGATTCTACGATGAAATTAAACAAAAGGATTTGCAAATAAAAGAGCTAATGCCACGACCAGTCCATAAATTGTTAAAGCTTCCATAAAAGCCAGACTAAGCAATAAAGTACCTCGTATTTTACCCTCTGCTTCTGGTTGTCTCGCAATACCTTCTACAGCTTGGCCCGCAGCAGTACCTTGACCAACCCCAGGTCCAATAGAAGCAAGCCCTACAGCCAATCCAGCAGCAATAACGGAAGCAGCAGAAATAAGTGGATTCATGGTAATTTCCTCGTACCAAAAGAAAGAAATGGTTAATGATACAACCAACCAATGAATTACTACTTAATCTTTATCCACT